AATCAAATAGATTGCCATAAGGGCGCCATATTCTAGGAGCCCAAACTATGTGATTGAATAAATCCTCCTCCATCTGTTGTGAGTCGAAGGCTCCTTCCCCTTCTTCAGACTCCGATTCGTATTTTTCATTCTGATCAACGATAGAACAAGATCCATTTTGCATCATATCTAACTGATTCCTTGGTTCGGACCGAAGAAGTAGTGTCACTCGATTATTATCAAACTGGTTGCAATCTTTTTCTGTCCGTGAGGATCCCGCCAGAGCGCCTTCTACTTCTAATAGGCCATGAACTAGATCAGAATCATTCTCAACGAAGCCATAAGAAGTAATCCAATTTTTTTCATTGGGTCCGGATGAAGACCAAAGATCTTGAGCGACCGATCCGGCAGAACAACTCAAAAGATAAAGAAGTATCGTTAATTTCTTCATGCTCGTTCCAAGTTCGAAGTACCATTTGTACAAATAAGAATCCCCTTCCTTACATGATTTCTTCTTCATATAGATAGATATAGGATCTATGGGGCAATTACTTAGAAGTACATTTTGTGCAACAGTCCTTCCTATCTGATAGAAAAGGATCTCATGATCCTGAACCGATCTTACCTGGGATCGCAAATCCCAAGTTTGTCTATGAAGAGCCGATCCAATTGTATTAGTTTCTATAATTGATTTCTTCTGTGTAATACTAATTGATAGGGCCTCATTGATAAGTGCTACAAGATCTCGTGCATTGAAACCCATGGTTATGGACCCGAATCCATTAGTATGGAACATTTTATTTTCCAAGTGAAATCCTCTAGTATAGGAAAGAATGAAAAAGTGCTTTCGTTGTTGTGGAATAAGAAGCCTTCGTATCTTAATACATGTATTTAATTTATTCGGAGCTATTAGAGCAGGATCCACTTTTTGGGGAATATGAGTCGAAGCAATAACAAGAATATTTCTAGTGGAACATCTTTCACAATCCCTGGAGAGATAGTTCTCTAATAGACCGAGGGATAAGTAATTCGACTCATGCACATACAGATCATGAATGTTTGGAATCCATATTATGCAAGGAGACATTGCTTTTGCTAATTCGAATTGAAGGGTGATATCAAATTCAAATCGGTCTATTTTTGGCGTCATAGACATAATAGTTAGCACATTCGTCATAGTTAGCAGCTCCGTATCAAGGTCATCATCAATATCGATATCGTCACTATCATCAATATCGATATCGTCACTATCATCAATATTGATATCGTCACTATCATCAATATTGATATCGTCACTATCATCAATATCGATATCGTCAATAGGATAACCTTTAGACTTATCATACAGGAACTTGTTTGGAAATACCGTAATGAAAGGAACATAGGAGTTTGTCGCTAGGTATTTGACCAAATAGGATCGTCCAGTTCCTATAGAACCTATCACTAAAATACCCCTAGAAGGAGATAGGGCTAAGCGGAGCGAAAAGGGTTTTCCGTAAGATGGGAAATGAAAACTATTAGCCCCACACGAGGTCTGTGAATAAGTGATTGTCTGATAATGAGCAAGGAATATCCGTCTTTCTGCTAAACAGGATCTATTGAATTCATAATTCATTAGATACTTTTTATGAATGTCAACTAAGTATCGTAAGTAAATTGATCCCGGTTGTTCAATCATTTGATAACCAGAGTCATTCTTTGATAAATGATCACTATGAGTCAGACTCAATAGAATTTGATCAATCCTTTTTTCTGTCGTTAAGGTGGAGAACTGAACTAAGAATTCTCTTTCTTCATCATCAATCGAATCATTGTTCGCGACCCAGGATTCTATTCTATCATCAATCCAATCATCGTTCGCGTTCTTTCTTTTTCTTATCAATGAATAGATCTCTTTACTTGTACGACTTAGATGTATCGTATTTCTCGAAAAAGTGATTCGATTGATGGGATTTGGTATGATACTTATGAGATCAATGAGGTTGATATTCAAATATTTCTTCTTAGAACGTATTGATTTGACCCCATAAGCGGGACCACCACCCCATAACATGTTGCCACCAGAAGCGAAACCCCGTATTTCTTCCAGAGCAACTAAAAAGAGATTTTTTAACCAGAAAGAATTCAGTTCAGATGTAGGATACCTATCCAGAAGTTTTCGCAACTCAATCATGTATGATGGAATCATCAAAGACTTGATCTTTTCTAACTCTGTCTGTAACTCACTAGAGGCTCGGAAAACGAAGAGAAGATGTATACGAACGAGATATCCAGCAACAAGAAGAAGGAAAAGGATTGAATAGAGGAACTCCCGAGCATTTTTTGATGTCCATATCAATGGAACGGGTGACTCATTATTTCGATGAATCATTTCTTCGGACAGAAGAAGATTCTGTAAACACTTACTCGAAATCTCACTTATCAGAGTCCATTGTGAAAGAATCTTCTGAGGAATTGGCCATGATATATCTGATCCATGCATAATATCATGAAAAAGGGATACAAATTTTTGACTGCTACT